TAGCTCTGGACCCCCCCTGCTTGCAGAAATGAATGGATCTGAAGGGGGGCTGGGTTCTATTTCCGGGCCGGGCGGGAGGTGAAGGCCATAAGAGAAGATTTCCCTCCCGGCAAGGAGGAGAGGAAAAAGGCGCTGTCATCTATCTCGACAAGTTTTTCCCGAGGCGTTGGAAATCCAGACCGGCTCAGAAAATCACTGGCGCTATTTAGCCCTTCGTTTCGCCAATAAAACAAAGAAGTCATCCTTGATGATTTCCCATTCCTTCCCTGCCGAGCCGCCTCTCTTCGCCATTCGAAGTACTACCTCTGCCTTCCCTTTCTATAACATACCCAAGCGCCCTCCTTTCCAATCACTAAGAAAAAATCAATACCAATCAAAGCCCTCTCGTTGTAAAGCTTCGTCTGTTATTTTTTCGGCCCCAGGGGAGTTTACTCGACCCATTCCCCAGTCTCCCGCACTGCTCAAGTAAGTGTGCGACTCCGTATGAGGACCTCCTTCCCTTCTGCCCACTCTCCGTTCACACGGTTCTCAAAGCGGAGGAGGAAGGGTGGGCAGCAGGTACCACGAGCCCTCTGTCCCACACATCTATCCAGAAGCAAGTGTAGTTCACCGGTTCCACCGAATGCTCCTATCTCTCGGCAAAGATCGTGTGAGTGTGCAGTTATGCTTCGGATGCTTCGCCATAGAATAGATCGACCCAGTTCCCGTTCTTTTTCGGTGCACTCGCTTTATATCTCCGACACACAAGGAAGGACGCGGTGGGAAGGAAGCAGCCCTAGCCTCTGTCCGGCCGATCATTCCGCTGGCATCTTGCATTCACGTCCCCGTTTGACTGCCACTCGGGGATGTAGTTGTAGATACGTTAGTCTTAGTGGGTCGTTGGCTCCACCTGTTATCTCCTTCTACGACATGCTGTTGTCGTCGCCATATTCCATATGTCACTTAGTCATCTCTGCCTCGCTGCGGGTCAGCACCCCCGAAAGAAACGGAGGACTTCATTCAGTGACTCCGCGATCGCCCTCTAAACGATCAAAATAAGGTAAAGCTTGAAGATAAGTTTTGTACTCTATTAATTTCTCAGTCCCTCTAGTCGGGTGGGCGCCGGCCGGTCTTTCGACCAGATCCCCCTAAAAACCGTACGTGCGGGTCTCCCCGCATGCGGCTCACGCCATTCGAGGTGGCCCAGCCCAGCATTCATTCGCAAATCCTGTAGTGAAATTGAGACTGCTCGACCTCGGAAGCGAATTCGCGTTTAGGCAGCGCTTTCTGTCGTACCGTTGACTCTATCTATTCATTGAATTGACTTTATTACATTTTTTATATAGGCTCGCTCCCTCTTTTTCCAAGAATTCATGCACTTCTCTTTACTTCATAGGGCCTTCTATAATAGGGGAAAAGCCTTCCATTTCCGTCAAATGACCCGGCCTCCCCTGGCTCTTCCACCGTCCGGGCTCCCTTTCCTCCCTCTGCTATGCTCCCCCGGCGCAGGCCTACCACGCTTCGCGCCCGCGGCGTTTTCGCCAGACAGTCTTTGGCCAGTAGTGCCATCCTCCCCGCTGGCTGTATGGGCGGGTTGTCCCTCGCTGCTGCGTTCTGTTAGGCTATAGATTACAGGAACAAATGTAGTTGAATGAGACAGCAGGCGGGTTACACGTTCCACTGCGCCGAGATGTGAGGTGCAGGTGGTGATGATCACCCCGGGGTATGCGCTAGCGCCCTTGACAGGCACTCCAGGACCCGCCAACGCTCATGAAAACCCAGGTCGGTCCTCCATTCATCCGACCGGAAGTGTGGATAACGAGGCCACCTTCACAACCTTCTCCCTTCTGTCCCTATGTTGTAGTAAGGTAGGGCGGTTCGCTTGAGTTGCTCAACCGCCCCTTAGCCCGGTGCTCATGACGCGCTACGGAATCTCCACCGCGCCGGGGGACCAAGCAGGGCATAGCTAGCGGCATAGGAGCCGACTCGGCGTCAGCGGCTTCGTGCCGCACTGGAGTAATCCAATATGTGGTTCCGCACGTTCCACCACTTCTCCGTTCATTTCCAATACTGATCGTGAAACACCATGAGCAGCAGGATGTTGAGGTCCGAAATTCGAAGTGAAATTTTTGATTTGCCTGTTCCTAGTCGTCATGGGAAAGAAAGGCAGAAATAAGAAAGAGATTATTCCCTGAGAGCTTGTCCAGTACTACCAGTACAAAAATGCATCTCCTTCGCCCTTAGCGATAGCTCTACCTGGCGTGCCGCCTTGCATGCAAGCGAAGCGCTATTGGCGGCAATAAATAGCTCACCGAACGATGATTGATGCAGCCCCCACCTCTAGGAGAAGCAGCATAGGATGGTGAAGAGCACGCTTCCCTTTAGTAAGAGAATGAGTTTACTTTCTTCGTTTTACCTCTTGTTTCGCATCTCTTTAGTGGTAGGCTGTGAGGAGTCAGCGGAAAGGAGAGCTTCCCCGAGTTTCCCGCTTCGGTGAAAAGAAAGAGTGATAGTTGGTTAATAAGCACGGGTGAATCCAATAGAATATCCCTGTTCGAGTTCGTATTCAAGCTTAGTAGATTAGCCAATTGAGAAAAGAGCGAGGATTGCTTGACTTTCTTCCTCTGACTCACCTTAATTCACAGGAGATGTTCTCTAGGTGAATTCCTTTTAAGTAGGGCAGTGGGGAAAGAAAGAAAAAGACGGAGAAGCTGCAGAAGGAGAAAAAGAAGCTAGGTTCGTTCGAGCTGGAGTTGTTGGTAGCGAGACGGCTAAGGCAGCTAGGGCTTTTATAAAGCCGGGGGGGAGGAGGAAAGAAGTCTTTCAAGGACCCGGCTTCGTGGACGAGAAAGAATAGAAGAAAGGGCATGCCTGACCCGAGCTACTAGGCCTGGGCCTGAGGAGAGGAACTATTTCAAGCAAGGATGCTATGACCTCAGACTTGAGACCGATTCAAAGATATAGGAATGAATGAATCCAATGTCATCTATACCGTGTTTTTGGGCTGTCATAATGTGACAGTTTCGACTTCTGTCGTCTCTGTCTATTCCGTTTAGGGAATGGGCTTATTCATTCCGATTTCTGTAAATACTTCTGTGTAAATATCTCCCCCAGCCTCGGTCTAAAAAGCTCATGCCTTCTTGCTTGCTGTGCCCGGTGCGAATCCCGTTCGTTCCTTTCTTTCTTTGTCGGGTCAAGGAGAATCGCTCGGGTGCAATACCTATTGACCCCTCTCTTTCCGAGAGGCCGAAAGACGTTCATGCTAAACCTTTCTTGGGTGAAGTAGAATCACTCAGATCATAAGGCTTTTAGGGACTAATAACTAGAACTCAGTTTTTCGGGAGTGAACTCCCCTTCTCTTAGGGGAATCATGATCTGCCTTACTTAAGCCCCGACTTCGCTACACTTGCTTCTAGTTTGATAGGAAAGACAACTCACAGATCTGTATTGAGGGAATCTGTCTGTCCCTCATACAGTCTTGGAGAGAACTGATCTGTCTTAGCCTCACCGGTTCTACTATCCCTTGGGGGAAGTGGAACTCCTGCTAGAAGTGCACCCCCCAGAAAGAGGGAAAAAGATGTAGTGGCCGGATAGGCTTCATCTAGTAGGGCATACGTTCCCCCATCCGTTTCTATCATATGTGTTGGGTTAAGAGCTAATACTATGCCAGGGCCGGGGTCAGGAAGAAAGGCAGAACATTCTATTACCTCAGTCAGGGGAAAGCGAAGTTAAGATGAGTATGCAACAAATAGAGTCTAACCTCCGAGACAGTAAAGAGCCCCCTCAGATCTTATGCTTCTTTAGGTTGGGATGGTTTTGAGCTGCCCTTAGGCCGGTTCTCTCTTTTTCTAAGCTTGAAAGCCGAATATCTGTTTTCTCTCCGGAAAGAGGAAAGCTCATTGAATAGGCACAGTACTGGCATCTCCATCGAAGCTTTGGGACGAAGCTGTGGTGGACGTGGACTCTTTTCTAGGGTTTGCCATTCTAGAGTAAGCGTATGAAGAATTCATAGGTGGATCGAACTCCAAGCAAGGTTTAAAGCAATAAGGCATTAGGCTGTGAGCAATCTTCAGATGTTGAGTAGGTACCAAACCTGAGTCAGAGTCAGCTCTTGGTCAATTCCTTTGAATTACGAAATCAAGCAAGTTCGGTCTAGCCGGTAGAGAAAAGAAAAGAAAGAATCGGATTAGTCGTTTAAGGAAAGGTCATCTACGTAGTCATAGTTCCTAGGCCCAAGAAAGGAATCAAAGGAGTAGGGCATTTCGCTGTGACATTCTACTTTCTTGCTATCCTTTATGAAGCAAGGCAAGTCAGCGGTAAGGTATCTAGAATAGAAAGATTATCCCCAAAAGACGCTCTTTTCATTCAACTGTGCTTGAAAGAGAGGAGGTAAGCCCCAATTCCACTGTCCTTTCAAAGAGTCAATTCAGTCAGCTTTCTGATTCAATTCCCTCAAAAGGGCTCTTTCGATTCCGAAAAAGTTGCAAACATGCCAGCACTATTTATCCAATAATTTCCATTTTCTCGGGAATTTAGATAGACAACAGTAACAGGGGATGATTGAAGAGCGGATGCGATCACAGTTACCTTTCTAACTGTAACGGGGCTTAGGCATTAAGTTAGCTTTCAAACAACGGCTATTCGCTCACCAACGACACCGGGTGGGCCGGTTATTTAAGTTATTCCCACAGCTGACAACAGCAGTAGATTGTTTGGGGTATTTTATTAAATTAGATTTCGTGAGATTGGATTGAAGGACTGACAAAAGAATTGGCGACCGCTAGCTTTCCGCTAAGACTAGGGAAGGACACCCTCCGGTGGCATACTTTATGGGGAAAGGCTTCCCATCGGCAGACACCGTAGGAAAGGAAAGGAAAAGACTCTTCAACGGAAGCAAAGGCCTGTGGGCCAACAATTGACAACTGAACTTCCTTCTCCTTCTTATTGAAGGCCTTTTTCTTTGTTTTCAATTACCTTCGCCTGCCTTATATCGGGCGAAGAGAAGGGGTGGTAGGCTTAGTAGGGCTCGAACCTACAATATAACCGTTATGAGCGGTACGTTTCAACCAATTAAACTATAAGCCCCTACGGATCTCTACATGCAATTTGCTCACTTCGGGAAGAGCGGACGGAAAGGGGGCCTTTGCTCTATCTGCTTCTTCCTCTTCCCAGGAATGAACAATTAGAAAAAAAAAAAAAAATGATTTTCTTATTGTTGATAGATAGATATAGAATATTCTATATCTATTATTTATAAAAAAAATATAATAATAAAGCAAGCGGCCCTTTCGCGACTCAAACTGCCGGTACGCTTTCCGGCTCGAAACGACTCAAACGGGCGGGGGCCTATATTTGCTTGCAATGCCGGCTGTTCGCGTTTAGTTAAAAGTAGAAGTAGAGGGCGCCCTTTGCCCCACACTTCAAAAAAAGTAACAAAGTCGTAAGAAAAAGTACATAAAAAGAAAGAAAGAAAAACTGAGTTACGGGAACCGAAGGTTAGGCCGACTACTTACTTTAGTATAGCTAAATCTAAAAAAGTGTATTCCTACCCCCCTTTTTTCCCCTTTCTGTCAATGTTGCCAATTCCCAGAATACTAATGTACCCTCGTGCATACAGTTGTCCAACTACTTTCTTCCTCCGACTTTTTTAGCCACTTCCGCATCTGTCGTATTCGGGAGAGCTTGCTTCGTGTCGGAGCATTTAGCAATGCCAGCAGCCTGGTGAGGGCTGGCTGCCCGGGGACAGGTTAAGGCAGGGCCCGCTGGGCTTGCTTCTCATGAGATTGGGTGAGGGAAAAGGAAAAGTGGATGGAGGGTGCTTCTCAGCTAGAGTTGTGGGCGGGGTCGCTATACTATAGTGGCTAGGGTGAGTCTTCCTACACGGCTGGACGCCCGGCCCTAGACGAAGCCGCGGGGGTTACCACCACATCCTCCCCCGGTAGACTCGAAGCTCTTCATAGTCCGGCGGGGTAGAAAATTTTCTCTCAAAAAGAGACAGGCCGGAGATGACAGAGGAAGGTATTCGGTTCAAAAAATATACAGCAGTCAAAACAGCTTCAGCCAAAAATTGACTAGGGACAGAAGCTGAGAGCAAGAGAGAGCGAGCTGTCCCCAATATATGGCGATGCTTCCGCTGTCGTGGGGTAAAACTATCTGTGTCGGGCGTGGGAGTGCTCCTAAGATCATAGAAGTAATGCTTCAGAGACCCTATGGAGTAAGGGGATTGGAAAGTTTACGATTCAGTAGGCGTCTCTGGGAGAGCGGCAAGATGAGCTGTGTCTGACTGTCAACGAGAGTTTGCATTCTGCCGCTTTCGAGAGTCTGCAATCATGTGACCCGGCTTCTTGCAATAGTGGCAATCTTGGACATGTTTCGTTGGCCTGATGCACCAGCAGAGCTTCCAGATTGAAGATTCTGACCATAGGGTCGATGTCCCGAAGCATGTTCGGCTGGTCCCATGGAAGCCTAAGCCTTCGGTAAAAAAATAAATAGTATAGCACACTTCTTTCTTTATTTTACCTATAAGCTAAGGCATGTTCTTCATGTTGCAACTGATAGAAAAGTGAAGAATCATCCTGAGAATCAAGATTACTTTTTAAATCTTTAGCAGTCGAAAAAGAGGTGACGGTGTATATGAGGCTCAAAGGAAGTAAACTCATCCCATTTGAAGCTAAGCACTTTTCATCTTTTGTAGGAAAATCCCCTTCTCTAGTCTTGGGAAATTGAGCGACCCATCCACATAAGAGCACAAGAATTTTTCTCGCGCAAATCATTCTTCATCGCATAAGCCCATGACAAGTCATTTCCAGATGCTTCTTTCGGAAGAGCACGGGAAAAGCCTATGGAATCCATTGTACTAAGACCCGAAAAATCATCCAAAGACTGAAAATCGGAACTCAAAACTAGTCAAGAAGGCTTAACTCAAGCAATCACTTAAGAAAAGAAAGGATTTTCGCTTGCCGAATTCATAAAAGTAAAAAAGAAAGAAGAAGAAGAAGTTCCAGCCAATTTCTATTTTTTTTTTAATAAGGAAGCGCTTGATCCGGGTCTTAGAAGGGCATCGAAATCAAGGAGATCGTGGGATCAAAGTGGACGTTCCCGATTTCCATGGCCGATTGCATTCCGAGGACTTTCTTGATTGGCTAAGTAGCGCGGAGAAGTTCTTTGATTGGAAAGAACTATCCGAGGTATGCGAAGGTTAAATTCCTGAGCACGGGTCATGCCTCAATTTGATGGGATCAAGTCCAAGCAAGGCGTGAGCGGAAAGGCAAAGGGAAGTACATGGGACAAGATGCGATCGAGGTTGCAGGATTCATTTCTACCCGAACATTAGACCCAAAGCTTGTTCCAAAGGTTTCACTTCGCTTTAAAGGATAGGAGGGAGAGAAGCGTACAAGAAAGCCCCTACTCCTTAAATAAAAAGTTGCGGAGTTCTACCAATTGTTTATTCGCAATGGCTTGAACGAATCCGACGCGGAATCCCTTGCTTGCTTGATAGGGCTTGAGGTTATAAATCCAAGA